CTACGATAGAAAGCAGTAGGAACTAAAAATTCAAAAATTACGATATTAGAGAGTTGTAAAAAAAAGGAAAGAGATCTAAAAGATCTTTTTCCTAAAATTCTCTTTTCGTCCACTTAATATCCTACCTTCCCTCGACGAATATTCACTTTCAATTATATTGGTCAGCCAATCTTCTTATTCAAATTAAGATTTGAATAAGATATATTTTACGACGTGTGATTAAATAAAAAACAGGAGAAAGGATTCTACTTTACATTTACAGTTGATTTTATTCAACAATTGACCAAAAGAAAATATTAAAAAATAATTGCATCAACTTAGATCAATCAAATAATAATATTTCTATGCAATAATTCGCACTAATCAATTTAATTTGCCCATTTCGATTGTATTCCGTTGAAATAATGATAAATAAAACGGAAGGGAGAAAAGAATTTACAAAAAACGGGATTCCTAAAAAAATGGATTGATTCTCGAATCCGATTGAATCCAATGGTTTACGTTATGGAAGAAAGACATGTATATGTGATATTAGATATTGACTAGTTATATATGAACTAAAGATCTATTTCATTTGCCCTACTACTGTGTGCGGGTTCCGATAGAAGTCCTTTCATATCGTTGTGGCTGTGAATTGGCTGAAAAAAGAGATAAAATCAAGAAAAGATGGAAGAATTGAAATAACAGTTCGGAACCAAAAAATGGAAGAACTAAAGTTCTATGGATTCACAAAAACTCTGTGGATAGAAACAAAAAAAAAGTAGTTCTGATGATTCAATAATATTCTTACTTAAATTAGAAGTTATTAGTTACTTCGACTGGATGAATCCTATTGATGGAATAATTAAATCCTAATTCATTGGTTGATTGTATCATTAACCATTTCTTTTTTTTTTCTTTTTGTTGGTATGAGGAACTTATCATGAATCCACTGATTTCTGCCGCTTCCGTTATTGCTGCTGGATTGGCTGTAGGGCTTGCTTCTATTGGACCTGGGGTTGGTCAAGGGACTGCTGCGGGTCAAGCCGTAGAGGGTATCGCGAGACAGCCCGAGGCAGAGGGAAAAATACGAGGTACTCTATTGCTTAGTTTAGCTTTTATGGAAGCTTTAACAATTTATGGATTGGTTGTAGCACTAGCACTTTTATTTGCGAATCCTTTTGTTTAATCTTAGAAATAGGAAAAATACATATTTTCCTATTTTATTGCCTTGGACTTGTCGTTTGCTTTTTCAAATTAGATCAAGATTTCACTCCTACAATTCCTTATTCGTTGAGAAAATAACCTACGGGAAGGGGGAAGGCGAGTCGGCATACTAATTCCTCATCTGCAAATCAGCCCTTCCCGTTCGTAGTCCAAGAGAAATTCTTTTTATGATGTGTTGCAACAATGAAGGGGTAGTTCATACTTTGAACTCAAATATTTTTTGACTCGATTTCAAAAAAAAAAGAATAAATAAAAAAGAGGGGCAAAGTGATAGAAAAAGAACTCTCGTCGATTTTTTAGTCTATCTATTATAAGAGGATATTATATGAAAAATGTAACCGATTCTTTCGTTTCTTTGGGCCACTGGCCATCTGCCGGGAGTTTCGGATTTAATACCGATATTTTAGCAACAAATCCAATAAATCTAAGTGTAGTGATTGGTGTATTGATCTTTTTTGGAAAGGGAGTGTGTGTGAGTTGTTTATTTCAAGAATAGGCTGGATCCAATCAGCTGTACCCTTTTCCGTTATAACTAGGAAAGTTATAACTAGGAAAGAGGGGTGCATGATCTCGCGAATTACTTCTTAAGAAATTATATGTAAGAACCGCAGCATTTCGTGATTAATTGGCAAATCCACTTTGATTCTCTAACAACCAATAATGTGGAGCTGTTAAGATGGTTAAAGCAAACCGTTTGAAGTCTAGACGCAGCACGGTACTCTTTCTACCACTATGTTAATATCGAGATGGTTTTAATTTAAAATGAATATTTTATCGATATAGAACACTCATCTCGATAAAAAAATTTGAATCGCCCGGGCATTTTACCTCTTTTATCCAATGCTGAATCGATGACCTATGCCTTATGTATAAGTAAGAAGTATTTTTTGGATTTGAACTGAAAAAAAAAAGAAACAACTTTGCTGACAATTACATATTTTTTGATTTTGTCAGAAGAGTCCTCTAAGTATTTTGGTTTTGCAGTAGATTCGTTTTTTTTTTCATTTTTTTTGGACTATGAAGAGGATAGGCTCATTACATTCATAAAAAAAGCTATGAGAATTTACCCTAAGTAATTGAGCGTGAGAGCCAAATGAATCGAAAGATTCATGTTCGGTTCGGGAAGGGATTATGGAAGTTTTAAAATGAACGGAAAGATAATCTACTTTCATTAAGTGATTTATTAGATAATCGAAAACAGAGGATCTTGAATACTATTCGAAATTCAGAAGAACTGCGTGGGGGGGCCATTGAGCAGCTGGAAAAAGCCCGGGCCCGCTTACGGAAAGTAGAA